CTCCATGGATTCGAGGGAACAAGAGAACAATAGCCTGACAAATATTTTGTTCGGTCCGATTCAGGTGCCAATTCAGGTACCAAATAGAACCCATCATTGGTTTGATCATTGATAAGGTGAATACCCAGTCCCTTCAATGCTAGGCATAATGAGGATAAGGACCTCAAAATAACCTCTTTTCGTCCTATGAACTTTAAGGTGTATTAAGTATCATATTTGACTCTTGGGGCGGATTGATAGAGACTCCATTTAACTTAGGTTGATCTAGGCCGGAGGCAGACCTACGTCAGGGTAACCCTTCTTTGAAACACTTTGGTATTGCTCCCGGATCAGAATTCAAATAATGAATCCGAGCGCATGGAGCCATCTCGTTATCTTCCTGTCAAGAAAAAATATGGTGGACTAGCCGATCTTTTTATCAGTTAATGAAAGAGCCCAATGCAAAAAAAAAAAACGCATGTTGGGTCTTTGAAACAGTTCGAATCATTTCGATAATAATAAGTTTGATCTGTTTTACCGAGAAGGTCTACGGTTCGAGTCCGTATAGCCCTATACATTTTTGTATTCATTTCCTAATTAGTGCGTGTGACCGGCCGGTTGATTGTTCCATAGAAATGGAATCATTCCCACAGGATCACGGAGATCCCTCGGGGCTTGAAAACAATAATTTATTCCAATGGATCCAATCGGATCGGTATTTTCAAATCTCGGATAAACAAACCCATTCTTCTTCATTAATCTTCGTCTGTGAATGACATACGGCCTTTTTCCTCTTTTATTTGTCCATGATCCAAGATTTAGTGATACACCTTTGCTTTGGTATACCCAAGCCAATTTATGAAGTCAAAATCATAACATGAGCCTGGCTCAAGAAAAACTCCAACCTGACCCAACCAAATCAAATCCAAATTCAATCTAATAGTAAGTCACATTATCTAGAACCTATTCTTGTTCTTGTATTTGTAGAAAAGCCAGAGTTTCAAAAACGAAGCTCTTTGGTAAGTTTCATTGTACAATAGGCTTTTCTTCGTATAACCGGCTTAGCAAAGCAAGTAGTCATTTTTCTGTACAATACTTAATAACTTCTTTTTTTTATTCCAATCTACCCAATCCAATTTGTTCATCATTCCAATTCTACCAATGCAGACTTTATCTAAAAAGATTAGGGCCCATTTGAACTTGGATGAGTTAGGAATCCCCCGACGTATCGCCTTTTGGCAGAACAACAATCCCAATTCATTGTTTTAGAGACAATGAATTGGTCCTAAATGTATCAACGCACCCTCTTCTATTTCTATGTTCTATGAGTTGGTTTTGGGATGGGGAGATTTTGTCTATCGAATCGTTCGACAACGCATGATTCCATTCGAAGTATCTTCTGTAAATCATTTACGATTCAGCCGACTCTACCATTAAACTATGCCCCATTTTGTAGGTTTGCTTCAAAAGAAACGTTTTTTGTTGTCACGAAACCTAACTCGTTGGTTGGTCCTGCTAGGTGTTATTATTACATTAAATAAATAAGTATTTCGAGTCATTCCAAATCACGATCTTTAGTCCTAGAAATGGGTCTGAAATGATTCTTTCAAGACTTCTAACTCGGGGGTAAAGCCGGGGCCGGGGTAGTACAGGTCCAAAGTTTCCTAATTTGGGTATAGGAACCCATGAGTTTTTATATGTAAGGGTTCCTCACAATTCAATGGATTGAATCAAATCAATTAAGTATAAATCTGGGACAGGGAGAGAGAATCGAATCGGTCGATGCATTCCGTTTTCGTATCCGTATCAAATCAATAGAAACAATAATCCTCTATCCGGATCTTAATGAAAAGAATACACCAACACAGCCACGTAGAATATACCATAAATCCCGAGATGGAAATTCCTAGAAATTCTATTACATCTGACTACTGACTATATTCTAAATCACTAAGAAAAAAAAAAAAGAGAGAGAGAGAAAAAATGGGCCAGACCTCCTCTTTGGCTCTATTATATTAATAGAATATTGAAATTATTTATGTTTAATATTTCATTTAATCTTATTTGAATAATATTGTTTGAATATTATTTCAATTTCAATTCATATTATTTAAAATATTCTTTAAAAAAAATTCCTTAATTCCTTTTTTTGTTTGATAGAAAACCCGAGGCAAGGTAGGAGAGAGTTTGATTTGTATAATAGCATTATATGTCTACACCATATCTAAATAGAATCGAAGTAAGTGTAAGTGGGATTCCGTTGGATGAATCTTGAGACGATACATGACCCACAACAAGTAAACAAACGAAACTATGTGGTTTGATCAAAATTGTTGTTTCGACTAATGCAGTTATGGATGAATTGAGAATTCCAATTTGAATCAACTAATTCGGTATATTCCACATTAATAGGAGTGCTTCTATGTTTCTGCTTCACGAATATGATATTTTCTGGGCATTTCTAATAATATCAAGTGTTATTCCTATTTTGGCATTTCTAATTTCCGGAGTTTTGGCCCCG